GGGCTTCCAAATACGTCGTAAGCTAAACCGGTACTGACGAATAACCAACCCGCAATGAATAGGGAAGGTATAGTAATGCTATGAATAACCCAATATCGAATACTGGTAATAATATCAGCAAAAGAACGTTCTCCTGTGCTTCCAGACATGCTCAGCTCCACATATTCTTGTACAGTCAAGGGGGGTCGATTCCGTAAAAGATAAGATCAGTAAAAGGCAATCACTGAAATGGAATCTTTGTAGGACCGTCAATATTATACCGAGGGCATCTTTAAAGTATACCAAATCAGTATAGCTATCCTTCTTCTGACACAGCAACGAAAATGGAATCATTATCGAAAGGAAGTCCTAAATAATTGATTGCTACCTTCTTGGTATAAAATGACACTGTATTCTATATTCTTAGAATGAATACAATCAAAGAGATTCTACTATATTCCAAAATTTTAGTCGATATGAGATCTATAAATTTCCTTTTCTTGGTTGTAGAGACAGTTTTTTGTTGGAATCTTCCCTCTTTTACTTTTTCATTTTAAGGAATGACTTAATCGTCTAGTAACAAATACTAGTAGTAGATTCTACTTGATGAAAGAAAAAAAACAATTTGGGATTAATAGTTTTAATCAATTTTTGGAAAGGGGTCAAACTTTATTTTAACATATGGAAAGAAAAAAGGGAAAAATTGTATTCCATAATAACTTATTCACAAATAAAATTCTTGTTGAATAATTATTTGTAAATATATTTGTAAATTAAGTTATGGAAACCTTGTTCCTATTATTAGTTTGCGTTCAAGACAATGGGTTAATAGGAATCACGACCCGTTGCCTGCCACTTTCTCTTTGTTCATGGTTCATGTCGTCGAGAATGGTCTATAATGATAGATGAATTAAAAACTTTCAATTGCACTTATTTTTTTTTTCAATTGGTATTTTTGTATATCTTCTTATTTTACAAAAATGTAAACTTAGGTAAATGCTTTAGAAACATACGTAAAAAAGACTATATTTAATTTATATCCTTTATGCTTACTATAACTAGCTATTTTGGTTTTCTACTAGTGGCTTTAACTATAACTTCAGCTATATTTATTGGTCTGAGCAAAATACGACTTATTTAAAATTTCTAGTTGAAAGAAAAAATTTAGAGGTGAAATCTTCCTGCGAAATTCTGTGTATTCTATAGGTACTTACTGTACCCGTTTTAAATTCTTGGTCATTGAGATTCACGTTAATTCGGATTAATATTTACTATTTAGTATATTGACTATTTAGGTATATATATTTATTACCTATTTTTTTATCTTTTTCAAAAAATTCAAATGATTGAAGTTTTTCTATTTGGAATCGTGTTAGGTCTAATTCCTATTACTTTGGCTGGATTATTCGTAACTGCATATTTACAATATAGGCGTGGTGATAAATTGGACCTTTGATTAATTCACATTTATTTTTTTGACTGGCCTTTTCCTTTCTTTAATCTACAGGAGGTCAAATTCGAATTGCTGTGAAAGTGACCGAACGCCTTGGAATATAATTCGATTTACGAAGAAAAAACCACGCTCTGTAGGATTTGAACCTACGACATCGGGTTTTGGAGACCCGCGTTCTACCGAGCTGAACTAAGAGCGCTTTCTTATTTTTTAGAATAGATAATACTCTAAAGGTAAAGAAAAGGATTCTTTTTTGAATCCCGATCCACTTTGAATGCATATAGTTTATAGTTTTATAAAAAGAAAATGAACGAGTCCGTCCAATTGGAATCGATCTCAATTGATTCCTCGTTACCGCTCAACGGAGCGGTAATAGGTAGGGATGACAGGATTTGAACCTGTGACATTTTGTACCCAAAACAAACGCGCTACCAAGCTGCGCCACATCCCTTGACTGTTATACAGTGTGATTGTAGAGAATTCCTGTCTTGTTTTCCACATCCCTATTTCTCCATTGCGAATCACACTTTTTCTAGTTACTTTCTATTTTTTGTCTCATTTAACAACATATATAATAATAATAATAGAAAAGAGAAATCTTATGGAGTGTTGTACATTTCCATTGAATTTAACTTCAATTTGAATGAATTAGGGATTCCGTATACAATTCTAAGTAGACCTTAACTACACATGCATCTGAACATATATGCATTATCTTTATGTATTTCAATAAAAAGGAGGTTTTTCAATGCGAGATCTAAAAACATATCTCTCCGTGGCTCCAGTCCTAAGTACGCTATGGTTTGGGGCTTTAGCAGGTCTTTTGATAGAGATTAATCGTTTTTTCCCGGATGCGTTGACATTTCCCTTTTTTTCATTCTAGTTATTTACATTATTTACAGCGGAAGGAATGACGAAGATTTTATATAGAATCCAATATCGTTAACTAATCCCTACCCCCCCTTTTTTTCTCTTTTTTCCTTTTATTCTTATTTTATAAAAAAAAAAAAAATAAGGGACGAAAGAGAAAGAATAAAAGTGGATTCAACGTCGTCGAGACTCAGAGGCATTTCAAATGAAATGAATAAATGGAGGCATGGGAGTAGAGTATAGTATAAAGGGTCAAGTGCAAGGATACAAGATCTTTAACTGAAATAGCTTACTTCAGGGTGAAATAGAATTTCGAAATCATTGTCTTACTTATCCTTTACTTATCCTATGGCTTTGCTTTGATTTATTATTCCTTTTTAGGATTGGATTTCAAGTTAGTAACTTCGATTTGTTATTTTTTACTTTTTATTCCTTTCGAATCAAAATCAAATAGAAATAGAAGAGTTGAGTAAATCAAAAATTAAAATGCAAAGGAGGTTAATGGCGAAGAGAAAAGACGCGCGAGTCACAGTGATTTTGGAATGTAACGGTTGTATCCGAAACGGTGTTAAGAAGGTATCAACGGGCATTTCCAGATATATTACTCAAAAGAACCGGCACAATACGCCAAATCAATTAGAATTAAGAAAATTCTGTCCCTATTGTTACAAACATATGATTCATGGGGAAATAAAGAAATAGATCGACCCAATATGTCTTATCCTTTCCTTTCAAGCGGAAAAATGACATTATATAGAACATATTTGAATCAAAAAGAATCCTACTTTGGGGGGTTAAAATGACAATTAAGAAATAGGATTTTCGGGATAATCAATCAATAAACTAAAAAAATCATGGATAAATTCAAGCGACCTTTTCTGAAACCCAAGCGATCTTTTCGTAAGCGTTTGCCCCCGATTCAGCCGGGGGATCGAATTGATTATAGAAACACGAGTTTACTTACTCGATTTGTTAGCGAACAGGGAAAAATATTATCTAGACGGGTGAATAGATTGACCTTGAAACAACAACGATTAATTACCACTGCTATAAAACAAGCTCGTATTTTATCTTTGTTACCTTTTCTCAATAATGAGAAAAATAATCAGAAAAAATTTAAAAGAACCGAGTCGACCTCTAGAATTCTCAATAATAAGAAAAATAATGAGAAAAACTTTAAAAGAACCGAATCGACCTCTAGAACTAGAGGTGGTCTTAGAACCCGAAAGCAATAGGTTTATTCTTTGTTTATTTGAATCAGAATTCAAATCCGAACTTAAACGAGAGTTGGTGTTTTGTTCGACAAATCCGACAATCCAGATTTTAGTATCGTGTCGTAAGAAAAAAATGAATAGAACAAAAAAAATATTTTTTTAATGTGTTCATTCATTTTGACTACTTTAGTATCTTTTCTATGAGTCACTTCGATTCCACCTTCCCGGAGTTCATTCTCCGGGGAACTCCCTTTAGATTATTAGATTAATCTATCGTATTCTTTACGATCTACTTATTTTATGATTTCGTTCGGAAGCATATAAACACAATTCCTATTTGATACAGCTATTTGGGCCAGTATTTTACGATTAAGAAGTAACTGTCGTTTGTATAAATCATGTATAAATTGACTATAGCATGCTCCCTTTTCTCTAATTTTTGCGTTTATTCGAGTGATCCACAAACAGCGAAAATTTCTCTTTTGGTTATCCCTATCTCGATGAGCCGAAACCAAAGCTCTTATTTGCTGTTGAGAAATAGTTCGAGTAAGTTTTGAATGAGCCCCTCGAAAGCTTGAGGCAGATGAACGAGTTTTTTTTCTACGTCTTTGAGCTATATATCCGCGTTTCAGTCTGATCATTGAATAAAAAAACTTTGACAAATAACTAATGGATTTCTTTTTTTTTTTTTTCAGTTATTCTTTTGGTCTATTAATAAGTAAAGGGATTTTTCCAATGTATAAAATAGAAATTCCAATGGCTTTAGCTACTCTAACCTTCCCGACCACCTTTTTTCTTTATTAGTTATTTTACTGCGAAATAGGAAAGAAGTAAGAAATGATCTTTTGCTAGGTGTAAAAAAAAAAAAAAAAAAGAAATATAAATTCGAAATGGAAAAAGGTGGGTTCCGTCGTTTCTATGGTTATTTCTTAAACGGTGAGGTCTTCTCTATACACCGGAGCCTTTACTTCATGGAATCTATAGGTAACTTGCAACTTGTATAGTTCACACCACACTCTTTGGCTCTACCCACGAATTATCCAGTAATAGGTCTTTCACAATCAGACCCACCTATACAGTAACGGTATTTCATTAGGAAAGTTAGCTTGGTAGCTGACCCTCGTAGTCCGTTCTTGACCGAGTGGGAACTTTATTTTTATGCTTTTATTATTTTCATAAGATTTTCTCCGCTTAATGGATAAGCATTTGCTACCAATGGAGAATTTCCTCTCATCTTTAATTCAGGTGATTGTATTTTCACCAAAGAAAACCATAAACTTCATACACAATAAAGGGATCCATTGGCTTATTTTGCATTTTAATAGTGAATGGAGTTCTATCTTCCATTCGATCCTATTTACGGTACCGATCATTTATACTGAAAAGCGATTTTATTGCTTTAGCTCATGATCTAAACGAGTCGCACATACACCCTAGTACATGTTCCTCGGCGCTGAGGACATCCCCGAAGAGCGGGGGATTTCGTGACATTTCGAATTGGCTGTCTTGTATTTCTAATAAGTTGTTTAATAGTTGGCATGTTGAATCATATAATATATCTCATGGGCTGGTTTAGATTGATCCTAACCGGATTTTTCTCATTTTTTCTATCTATTATATAGAGAGAGAGTTTGAATAAAATTCGGAAGTAGAATGCCCATCCATTTTCCGAAAAATCCATTTTTGCATTCAAATCGTACTATATGAATCATTATGTTCTATAATCTTCACTAGTTTTTTATTTTATAAAAAAAAAAGGCTAGATTTCAATTTTGAATCCTACAACATCGACAATTCCGTAAGCTACGGCTTCTTCTGGTGTCATAAAGACGTCTCTCTCCAGGTCGATAGCTATAATCCAAGGAGGTTGCTTCGTCGTTGCGTGATACCCATATATTACTGAGGCGCGGATCGACAATATCTGTTTTAGGTCCAGGGCACTTATTCCCAGGTCGCCGTCCAAATAAGAACTAACAGGCTGATGGATCATTACCCTGATGATAGAAGGTTTCTCTATCTGGTGTGATGAAACGAACAGAAAAGTAAAGATAAAGACTAAATAGGAAAAAAGATAGAATTCCATAACCGTACGGGCATCATTTTTTGTACATTGCATACGGCTCTACAGCTAAATTGGCTCTGACTTTCGATTCCAGAAAGATAAAACTAGAATCTATCAGCCCCAGGCGGTTAAATAAAAGATCAAATTGCCACCCTTCTTTTCGCGGTTGTTAAAAAATACTATGATGGCTCCGTTGCTTTCTATTTTCAAATGGATTCTTTTTTTTTGATTGAGCAATCCCAAAGTTTCTTTTTGATCCAACTAAAAAAGGAAAAATCTTGTTTTTTCGCACTCTTTTTTTAGAACTTAATTTAAGAGCCCTTCGGTGTGAAAACAAAAAAGTTTGTGACGCTAAACTGGACTTCCGGTAGATAAAACAAAATCGGAAATACCTTTTATCTCATACTACTCTCTCGATACCTAATCAAATTTTTTTGAAAAAAAACAAATACAAAAATTTTTCATATCGAATTCGAAGTGCCATGCTATTATTACTTAATGTTCATATGGCGAAGGCATAGTTTTATTTTTTCTCTCAAATAAAAAACCTCATTGGCGCCGAGCGTGAGGGAATGCTAGACGTTTGGTACTTACTCCTCCAGACAATATAAAAGATGCCATGGATATGGCAGTTCCTACGCATATTGTATGGACCGGTGCGATCCCTGTTGTTACAGAAGCAAAAATAGCCAGCCCACCTATTGCCGATCCGCCATTGGAGTTTATATAACAATGAATAATTTCTTCCTTATTCTCGATGCCGTAAATTGTTATAAGCCCTACAGCATGATTCGCGGACTCGGGATCAATATCATCGCCCACAAAAAGGAATCGTTGGTGAGAAAGTCGGTTGATTAGGGTCAAATTGGTTCCCTTACGAACCGTACATGCACCTTTTGATGCATACGGTTCAAGAAAAGAATCAATGTATAGATTCCAGTGCTCTTTATTTTTTTTTTTTCTATGCTTTTTTCTAGCAAAAGCAGGTTTTTCCTACTTGGAACGAAAGGGCTTTTTTTAGATTTTTCAATAAAAAAATTGACTTATTTCTTCCTTCTAAAATAAAAATAAGTCAAAAAACTTATTGAATTAACTTCTCATTGATATATTGTTTCATCGAGATTCAATTCAAATCACGATGGGATTTTCTTGTTCCTGAATGGGTCTCTTTTATGTTTTTAGGTTTATGCTCTACTCCGGGTAAAGATACGCCCCCCTTTTTGTGCATATAGGACAAATATTGTCGTCACCATTTCTTTTTATTATGACTTTCCAAATAAGAACCGAGAATCGTTTATGATACACGTCGTAATCATAGATCTATTTCAAATTGGGTTTTTTCTAAGCGGAGTCTGGATACTTCATTTTTTGAGTCCAACCAAAGTCAACCATAAATTTTTCTAATTGAAAATAGTACTCTGAATCCCCCAACAATGGATTTCACGCTCCACTTTTTGGATGATTCCATTTATTTTGCTTGGGCGAAAGAAAGGATATCTCGATTAGGAGAGAGAACGGGGAAATCCCATAGGACCCAATATATCTGACAAGTCGCACTATAGGTCAACCCAAGAGTCATCCTTCTTGTCGTCTTCGTCTTCTGTTGTTCCAGGAATTAGGAAAGATAGTTGTGGAACACCAACAGGCATAATGGAAAGGAAAACGCGGAATATTATCTTTCACTTTGATGTGGAAACGTAAGAATTGTTGTCGTTATAATATTGTCTTTATCGTATTTATTTTTCCAATCTATACTGTCTATACAGTAGGAAAGATAGATAAATAGTCCTTTCTAATGATAAATACAGATAGACGCATTTACTCATAGAAAATGGTATCAACCCCCATTGCATATTGGTGCTTATCGAGTATAGAATAAATCTGCTTCTCTTTTTTCCTACGAACAGAATAGAATATAACCT